TTGGATATTACAATGAGAAAAAACCAATCCCTAGTTTTTTCTTTATTTGTTTCTCTCTTTCTTTACTTTCACTGTTCTAAGAACAAATCGTTCTGCTATTAGATTACAACGATACTTACTTTCTACTGGAAGTGACTAGTGGTTGTCCAAAGAGGTTCTACACATAATAAAATTAGATCTTTCTTCCGCTGAGCGATCCACCACATATCACACATTTAACATTTTAGACTCCTAGAGATTTTTTTATGCTTTTTTGACTCATCTCATGTCATGTTTAAGCATGAAAAATGGTCCGAGTCCCCTTTACTAATCTACTTCCTTTCAAAATCTGAAGAAGTTACCATAGAACTTCGTAAATGATCTGTTAATGGCTCAATCAATGACTTCTTGGGATGGGAAAAAAAAAATTCCTTGGTTTTGTTTTCTTTTGCTATAGTATATTCCCATACTATTCTTCCTTTATTGATTCTTTAGATGGATCCCGGAACCCATATATAAAATTATAAGAAACCTAGGAATTAGAAGAATTGGCCTTCGATTATTTTGGGTTGATCGAAATCGAGTGGATGTAGCGAAAAAAAGAAATAGAATTAGACTGCTATTTCGATGTACTAGTCTACTATTATTTAGATTAGATGTACATCTAATACATCATATACATACATATTGTAAATTGATCTATATAAACCCTCCATTTAGATAAAGTCTATATCTGTATACAAAACTATATATGATAATATCATTGTATACAATATTAGATAATATAAAATACTCTAAAGTGTGGTAGAAAGGACTATATATAGTCCTTTCTACCACACTTTATGATTCCAACCAGATCATTTCATTTAAGACTTGGAATTTTATTTTAATCCCTTTCTTTCATTTCTTCAATCATTGAAAAAAGGATTGATAAGAACTAATAATTCAGATTCAAATTAATCATTTTGACTGACTGTTTTTACGTAGATAATAAGTAAAAAAGCAGTAGGAACTAGAATGAACAGTGCTGTAGCAATAAATGCGAGAATATTGACTTCCATAATTTCATTATTTCTTTTTTTTTTCTTCGCAATAACTCGGGATGTAATCCCATAGAGATGAGAAATTTTACTCCTGTAAATTCATTGGGATGAATTGATCCTGATCATACTGAATCGGATCAATATTATGAATAACAATATCTGATCTATCAAATCGATTCGTCGTCGAGAATTGAATAGTATAACATTGGAAGATCCTTTATCCATACTAATTCCGAAATGGGATTTTTTATTGGATCAGGAATTCCATTGCATTTTTCATCCTCTTCCACTTTTTCTTTTCTATAACCTACTGTTTTCCTTATCTTATACAACTCTCCTTCCTGTGTATTATACTTACAATTCTGAGGTATTATGTGACCGGTATTCTATGGGTCACACACAGACCCAAACGAGGTGAGATGGAAAAAAAAAGGGATTAAATAAAAAAGATCAAATATTCCAACAAATTTACTGAAATAGATTGTTTACAATTAGTCATTGAGGATACACAAACAAAGTCAGAACTAGAAAAGGTGTGGTTTAACCTGAAAAGTACTCTGTCGAGGTAATTATGTTAAGTTCATTGTCCATCGTACAATAAACGAATACAATTTGTGTATGTACTCCCGGTAAAATAGGATCACTCTACTCCATTTCATTGATCAAGAACAATCGAAAAAGAAAGTAAGACGAGGATGGTATCTCTTAAAATACTGATGAATATAGTAATACCACCGATTGGACTAATGTACATATGATATGTCTCTCCTTTATCAATCGGGAGTAGTGGAAAGATTTGAAATTCCCGTATCCGTATTTGTGTGATGATAAATGCGAAATAAAAAACAAAAGAAATAAGGATCCCCACTGGGGATTAGATCTTGCTTCCGGTCCCCCTTTTCCGTGAAAAGAGAGAGATGAATTGATAAATTCACCGGATCCTAGTTCGGGACTGACGGGGCTCGAACCCGCAGCTTCCGCCTTGACAGGGCGGTGCTCTGACCAATTGAACTACAATCCCAGCGAGGTGTATGGCATACATATTCTTAATGTTACATATTCTTCTTAATGTTACATATTCTTCTTAATGTTACATATTCTTAATGTAATCATAAGAACATTCTAGTCCTAGTCGTCGTATTGTAAGAAAGACAGGAATAATATACTGATATCATATCCACATATAATATGGGCTATAGTGAGAGTGACACAGATTACTAGTAACCAATAATTATTTTACTGCCAAAAGTGGATAATCAATCTTTCAATGAGAAAAAAGAACTAAACTCTTTTGTTTGCTTTTCATGATACTTTACTTAATTAAGTAAAGGATCATGAACTAGATCCTTAGAAAGATCAGAAAGAGAAAAATAGGGATAGCGAAAAAAAAAAATTGACTCTTTCTCTTTATTTCTACGGATTAGGCATTTCCGTTTATGGAAGACAAATTGGTTATATCATATTCATGGAGCGGTGAA